CAATTTTTATGAAATACAAGATGCCTATTGAATGATAGGAAATTAATCTTAAAATAAATGGATGGATAAGGCATATTTGTACCCTCGGTTCTAGATCAATCGATCAAAGTAATTGGCCTTTTATTCGTATTATGCGTGGTTTCAAAATGAAAGACAATCGAATTAGGAATTCGTTGAAATTTTCAATTTAGGAAGATACTTTCATTTTGGATGAGCCGAGCCACTAGAATAGAATGAACCAATAAAATTTTGTATCATGAACTTTGTGTCGCGAATATCACTTATATGGACTCTAGAAAGTCATGTAATGTAGGGGGGGTAAATGACGAAATAGAAAAAAAAGAAATGAGACGAAATAGGATTCTATTTGTCCTCTAATCTGAAATATATCTTTTCGAGTTTCCTACTTTACCTCCCCTCTACTTTATCATCCTTTTTTCGTCTTTCAACTAATTAATTCCACTTTTTTGAATATGAAGTATTCATATTGTTTTTCAATGCGAAGCGACACGGTCTAACCAAACAAACGTATACCCAAATAAACAAAGAAAAAACTCTTTCACATCTTTTTAGCTAATCTTTTCCCATCTATCAAGTATATGTCTAGACATCTCGAGGTCTAAGTTCCCTATGTGTCATGATCTAAACAATTCATTAATATGTATATTCATCCATATCAATGAATCTCTAGAATGGATACTCATCTAAATCTAAATAAATCGTGTGCCAGGAACCAGATTTGAACTGGTGACACGAGGATTTTCAGTCCTCTGCTCTACCGACTGAGCTATCCCGGCCTTTCGCGCCGCAGTATCTACTCATGTTATTAGATAACAGGTTTCTATGTCAATTAAATAAAAGGCGAAAGGATATTACAAAGTGTTATCTAGGCCTCAGAAGTTCTTGGATCTAGAAGACTTTGTATGTCAGTTTTAGTACAATAAAGAATATATATTGTGAATCATTCAAAAAAGTGGAATACTCATCATTTGCTCAAAGCTGGTCATTTGTACATCTATCATTTCTATCACAAGACTTTTTAATAATAAAAAAATTATGCTCAGATACCTTTATGGAAAGAAGAGTAAATTAGGAGGAGAACCAATTTTGAACCGTTAACGAAAAAGAGGATAACTAGTTAGAGAATCAAATGAGCTTTTTTGGGGATAGAGGGACTTGAACCCTCACGATTTATAAAGTCGACGGATTTTCCTCTTACTATAAATTTCATTCTTGTCGGTATTGACATGTAGAATGGGACTCTATCTTCATTCTCATCCAATTGATTGGTTCTTCAAAAGATCTATCAGACACGGGGTAAATTTTTAATATGAATTTATGAAATTCATATTCGATTCTTTCTTCAACTTGGAATCAATTCACAACAATTATTCCATTTTTTTATTTTTATATGAATATGAAAAAAATGTATTCGGGTCATCATTAATTCTTTATTTTCGATACAGTATAGTATTTAATTTTTCAGTACGTATACATATGTATATACGTTTCTTCTTCATCCTTTTTGGAGGAGTAATCCTTATAACAATGCAACGAAGTCAACGCCATTTGTTAGAATAGCTTCCATTGAGTCTCTGCACCTATCCTTTTTTTATTTGGAAAGCGGGAGTTGGCTCAGGATTGCCCATTTTTCTTAATTCCAGGGTTTCTCTGATTTTGAAAGTTCTCACTTAGTAGGTTTCCATACTAAGGCTCAAACGAATTAAGTCCGTAGCGTCTACCAATTTCGCCATATCCCCTTTTTTGATTCAAATCTCAGTTTAATGTACTCTTCCTTAATTATTTCTTTTTTGATTATCCTCAAATCGTTGAATTGATTATATACCAATTCATATACCGAAAGGAACTTATTTATTTGTCTAGTTTCTTTCATCTCTACTAGGAGTTCATTTTTGATATGGGCCAATCACAACTAATTCTATATATTTTTTTCTCTTCAATTCAATATAAATTTATACCACCATATATATGATCCCTTTTCTTTTTTTTTCCTATGTAATTTTGAATACTTAAAAGGTCGATTCTTTTCTTTTTTTCGTTCTAGTCTTCGAATCAAAGCATAATATCTATATGAATATTCTATTTTTATGTTATTCTTTATCATACCATTCTATTTATTTTTTCTTAAGGTAGATTCCTATAACTAAAATGGAAATTCATTCATTTTAATTAATGAATTTCATAATCTATTTTTTGTTTATTTCAAAAAATCTAATACAAATCTAATATAATATTGAATACTAATAATTCAAAAAAATTCGAATTTAATAATGTATAAAAATAAAAATTTTTCACTATGGATTTCAAATTGATTTCATTTGAACTATTCATAAACAAATAGTTCAAATCTAAGATATATTTTTTTTAATTACTATGGATGTAAAACTTCTCTTATGCGAGCCCGCTTAGCTCAGAGGTTAGAGCATCGCATTTGTAATGCGATGGTCATCGGTTCGATTCCGATAGCTGGCTTTTATCTATTTGTTCGATTTCTATTTTTTATATGAATATGAGTGAAACATGTTTCTTCAAAATCAAAGAAGAAAGACACCTTTTCTTTGTCAAAGGGTTTATGGTTTTTTATGTTGTATAAACTTACACCTATGAATAAAAGTTCAATGAAATAAAAGTTCAATGAAAGAGTTTAATTTCGGAAAAATAACTCAACTCAGAAAAGGATTTTTTATTATTTTCTAGTTTCGATATTTTCGAATCTATTATTTTCTAATATACATAATTAACATAATTATATTATCTATATTTAGAAATAGTTGAATTCTAAAAAAAAATTGTAATCAAATAAAAACTTTTTTTAGAAATGAAATTCTAAAAAAATAAAAATAGAAAAAGGGGCTGGCTTCGGATATTTATACAATTCATCTGATTATTCTTTGTAGTACAATATTTCAGAAATTTATTATTTAGTTCAGTTTTAATTTCGGTTTTTACTAAAATGAAATATCAATAAAAAAAAGAAGGAGTCTTTATGTCGCGTTACCGAGGTCCTCATTTCAAAAAAATACGCCGTCTAGGAGCTTTACCCGGACTAACTAATAAAAAGCCTAAAGTTGGAAGCGATCTTAGAAACCAATCGCGTTCCGGAAAAAGATCTCAATATCGTATTCGGCTAGAAGAAAAACAAAAATTACGTTTTCATTATGGTATTACAGAACGACAGTTGTTGAAATACTTTCGTATAGCTAGAAAAGCCAAAGGGTCAACAGGTCAGGTTTTACTCCAATTACTTGAAATGCGTTTGGATAACATCCTTTTTCGATTAGGTATGGCTCCTACTATTCCTGGAGCACGCCAATTAGTTAACCATAGACATATTTTAGTTAATGGTCGTATAGTAGATATACCAAGTTATCGTTGCAAACCCCAAGATATTATTATGGCGAGGGAGAAACAAAACTCCAAATCTCTCGTTCAAAATTATCTGGATTCATCCCCTCCCGGGGAATTGCCAAAACATTTGACTCTTCACCCATTCCCATATAAAGGATTAGTCAATCAAATAATAGATAATAAGTGGGTCGGTTTGAAAATAAATGAATTACTAGTCGTAGAATATTATTCTCGCCAGACTTAAACCTACCTTTATCAAAAAGGGTTTCGAAAAATTTGGCTTCCTTCGTGTTTGTACTAAAGTAAATTGATGTAAGATTAAGGTAAGGATTTTGGTCTGAATTTTCTCCTACCCATCCTTGTCCACCTTTTCCAGTATTTTTCGTACCACAGCAATTAGAAAAAAATCGATAGAAAAATCTAAGAAGGATCTAACTGCTATAATAATGGTATCTCCTGGTGTTTTATTTGTTACGGTCAACAATGTTGGTGAATTGAGTGAAATGCAGGTACGGAAAGAGAGGGATTCGAACCCTCGGTAAACAAAAGTCTACATAGCATTTCCAATGCTACGCCTTGAACCACTCGGCCACCTCTCCTTTACAATGATTATGACCCAGAACCCAAATAAATAGCGAGTTATGAATATTTCATATTTTCTTTAATGAAAGTTTTTTCTTGTGCTTGTCAAAGGCTAAACTCAAAAAAATCGACTCAATATTTGCAAATATGATGTTCCCGCCCTTTTTGAATATGATATTTATACCATATCAGAAAAAATCAATGAATTGGAAGGAATCAATAGATTGAGGGTTTTACTTTTTTTATAGACTATGATTAATGGATACCTTCAATCATGATTCCATTCCATTTAAACTCAACTTCGATTCCATATTGGTAGTTATTCTAGTTACATCGTAGAATATTATTTTCCCTTCCTCTTTGGATCATAATTCAATCAAAGCCCTTTTTTGACTTAATGCATAGGAAGAATTCCTTGATTCTTCAGTTTCAATGAAATAGGAATAGTTTCATTGGTATACTACTCTATTTGGATTGGATGAATTCGAATTAGATTCCAATATTTCTTATTTATTCTTGCAAAAAGTATACTTTTGAGTATTTGATTCTAGCGAAATAGTAGTATAAGTCTCGTATCTTCATTTCTTTTATTTTTTGAAATGAATCCATTTTTATGCTATTTTGTATTGTATAATTCCTTTGTTTGTAGGATCATTTTCCCACGAGGGGTAATGAGAAGAATTGTAGAATGGATTGTTACCTATGTCTAGATCGCGGACAAATGGAAATTTTATTGATAAGACCTTTTCAGTTGTGGCCAATATTTTATTAAGAATAATTCCAACAACTTCAGGAGAAAAAGAGGCATTTACCTATTACAGAGATGGTGTGATTTGATTCTTTTTTTTTACAAAAAACTTAAAAACATAAAAGTTGAATATAGAAAAAACTTATTATTTATAGGTTATTGAAAAAAAATCTACGCTTGTTGAAGGTGAAGTTTAGAAATAGAACAATTCCTTCTGTCGTGTATCCCCGATTGATGCAGCCTCATATGCTTCCATTATCCATTTTAGTATTGAGCGAAAGGTTACACCTATTGGTTCTATATTACAGGTCAATCCCACTCTATTAGTATTAATAGGCAGCACGAGAGAAAAGCACTACACCTAGAAATCAACAAGATGAAAGCTTTGTTAAAAATAACTTATACCCTTTCCTTATTTGGATTGGTAAAAGAATGGTTGGGACAACAAACATCCATCTCGTTCGTACTTTGGATACTCGTATAACCATCAAAGACTGTTGAAGTGACTAATTCCTGGAAATTAGGGGGCGTTGAGAACAAAGAAATTTTTGGAGTTACCTTTTCTATTTAGTAACAACACATTTGATGTTAACAGAAGTTCTTTCGCAGGAAGGTTGGCTAGAAATTTCATGCAAAAACACTAGCTCCACTCAATTCATAATGAGAATACAATACATGGAATCAAAAACCGATTGAAATATTCTCATTATGAATTAAATTTTAAGGGAGGAGCCGTATGAGGTGAAAATCTCATGTACGGTTCTGGAACGGAGATTCTTTGAATCGAATGACGACCGTAACGGATGTCAGCCCAATCTGAAGGAAATTATGCAGAAGCTTTACAGAATTATTATGAAGCTATGCGACTAGAAATTGATCCCTATGATCGAAGTTATATATTATATAACATAGGCCTTATTCATACAAGTAATGGGGATCATACGAAAGCTTTAGAATATTATTTTAGGGCACTCGAACGAAACCCATTCTTACCACAAGCATTTAATAATATGGCCGTGATCTGTCATTACGTGCGACTATCTCCACTATAGAAAGATAAAAGGAAAGAAAGACCAAAAACCGGTTAGTAAATACGAATACATACGAAAAAGAAAGTAGGCTCTCTACATATACATCGTCCAAAACAACGATTTTTATGAGCTGTAGCAAAAAAAACTTCACAGGAGTCGAAATATGAAGAAATTAAGATATGCCTAGATACTTTATTCTATGGATAAAAAATCGAATTGCTAGAAAGGAAGCGCCGTAAAGATCAATTAACGAGGTTTGGATAAATACCTTATGATTAAGAAAAGAACTGCTTACTTATACCATTACCATAATATAATACAAATAAAAGTTAGGAATCTGCTTATGTAATAGAGGTGATCCACTCAGGTATTGAGCAGCGGTGTAGGATCAGATCCCAAAGATAGTAAGTTTTTTCTTTCTTATGAAGGAAGGAAAGACTTTTGCAAGAATTCTATATCAATCAATTTCGATATGAAACCGAGATAGTTACTTTGCAGAAAATCGTAATGAAAGGAAGAAATGTCCATCCTTTCTTTATTCTGCTGAAGGTGGGATAAAAGATAAAACAAGGATTATGATTCTAAATAATCATTCAAGTTTGAAACTTATGCAATTACCTCTTTTGGTTAACCCGAAACCAAAAAGTGAGATAGAAATCTCATTCAGTTCGAGAGTTAAAATGAATACCAAAAGAGTTGACTGCTGAGCCGTATGAGGTAGGAAACTCTCAAGTACGGTTCTAAGGGAAGGAACCTTCTATTCCGACCGGGGAGAGCAGGCCATTCGACAGGGAGATTCTGAAATTGCGGAGGCTTGGTTTGATCAAGCCGCTGAGTATTGGAAACAAGCTATAGCGCTTACTCCTGGTAATTATATTGAAGCACATAATTGGTTGAAGATCACGAGGCGTTTCGAGTAAAATTTTTCGAATTTTTGATCTTTTAGAATTAATGTTGTACCTCTGAGTCAAATCAAATTTCGTCGGGAATAACCAATCAACGAATTTCATTATATCTCTTCTTACTCAGTAATTCTAGTTTGTTTGGTATTTCATCGGTCTAAAGAATACACAGATCCAGTACAGAATAGATTTAGTTTTTTTCGGCTATTAGCTATTATAATGTTATTTTAGTAGATTATTGAAATTCGATTTAGAATTAATTAAAATAGTATTTTTTTTTCATTTTCAAGAATCTATATTTCACATTAGATTACAGTTTCTTAATTATCATTATTAGACAGAATTAGAGAATAGAGAATTCTAATATGTATATTTCATTTAAAAATGAAATATACATATTGTATTGCAATTAATTCTAATTAATTCGATTCGATAGAATAATCGAAATACTAAATTAAAATAACTCAAAAAAATAAGAAAAAACCTTCGAATATCTAAATCCAGATACCGGACAGAATCTCTGTAAAACATTAAGGGATTCTGTTTAAGACCTTCTAATTAATTAAGATTAAGAATAGGCTAGGTTGTACAAAAAAATGATTTTTTATGTCAATCCAAAGCCCAGAAAAGTTTTCGAATAAAAAAGTGTCCGTTGAGCGCCTCACAGCTATGTCATAATAGATCCGAACACTTGCCTTGTCTCGACTTCCCGATCATAACTGTTCTAGTGAATAACTAAAGAAACTCGAAAGCTGGGAGATAGAAGAGAAAGAAACGAATTCTAAATATCTTTCAGAGGTTCATTAATTACTTGACGCTTGGCAGGTCTCTTTGTATGTCGTGTCCGGAAAGAGGAGGACTCAATGAT